TTTCTTTCATCTCGGGAGAAATCCGATCGACAGGAGCTAACTCAAAACCCTCCGGTAAAATAAGAACAGCCCCTACATTTAAAGCTCCCCTTTTACCATTCGCAAGAACTTGTTTTAGTTGCATATCATAAGGGATTCGAACAACTGCTTCAAATACAGTATCCGGAAGTACGGCTTGTGGAACTTCAATATCCACGGGCTTATTAGCTAAATGGCAATTGGCACATACAATACGCCCAGTCGCTTCTCGTGGATTTTCATAACCCTGCTGTGCAAAAATAGGATATGCACTTGAAATGGATGTCCGAGTTATGATATATATCATGAACGATGCGCAAATGGATCGAGTAATTTGTTCCTTTATCCAAGAAAAAGCCTTTCTAGTTTGCATGGTCCAACCATTGATCCCAAAAATTTCTACAATAAATTGGGTAGGTCGCTAATATAGTTCCCTAGCCGCGATTCTGCTATTTACTGGAAGAATTTTACTGGAATAATGTATAAATCTTCGGGATGGGCAGAAATAGAAAGAGTAAGTAGGATTTTCTACACTTTGCTTATATCGAACTACAAAGTAAGAAACATTCGAATTTTATTAATATTAGTGAATCTTTATTAGTGAATCTTTTTTCAATCATTCATTGAATGATAAATCACTACAAGTGACGGAGAAACCCGATTTAAATAACGGAAAATCCAAAATTTAAAAAGTGTATCTAGAATGACTGGAAAAGTACAAACAAGACCAGATAAAATTTGTTCATTATGAACAAATCCAAAATCTTTGTAGACAGACCCAATAATAAGTTCCCAACCGTGGGGCGAATGGAATCCGATACATAAATCAGTTAATAAAAGAATAGAAAAAGCTTTTATTGTGTCACTTAAGTTATATAGGAATTCCCGGGCCCAAGAGTTAAGAATGCCAAGTTCTTCATTACCCCAAATAGAATAACCACTTAGAATAATGAAACAGATTAGATTTGTCGAGAAGTGCAAAATCGTATGGATACGATCCACGTTGTGTATCTTGATGAATTGGATCGTTTCTTTGTGGATTCCTATACGAAGGTTTTGTAGATATGTCTCCGAATATTCCTTGATCATTTCCTCCAAGAGAAAGATTTCCTCTAATTCTATGAATTTTTCTAGAATATTCTTTTCTTGAATACCATTCAAAAAGATTTCGGATTGCCTAGTATTCCACCAATTAGTAACCCAAGATTCCAGACTTTTATTAAATGAGAGAGAAATCCACCAGGGCAAAAATACTATAGATGCAAGATATAAAAGAGGAGTGAATGCTTTCTTTTTTGCCATTTTTCATTTCATCTGTGAATTTTTAATGAATCCACCTCATTAGTTAACTCTATGCGATCCAATATTTCTCTCATGCATGAGTTCTATTACAAGGTATCGAACCTATGAATCTATTCGCTTTTTATTTGTGTATGATTTCGCAGTTTTTCTTTGAATTGAGAAAGAATAAAGAAATAGATTAAGAATCCACTTCGAATTCGAATGAAGAAAACAATCAAAAAATTTTGTTTCCAGGTATCGAAATGAGTCAAATTCCAAGCAAGTATCTCCTTTCGATGAATGCCCGAAAGAACCACTTCATTTAAGTAATGAATATTGTTTTTTCTATCATTATATCAAAATACTTCAATCGGTACACGCAAAAAATAGGCCAATTCGGCAGCTTTTTGTTCAATTTCCCGTGGAGTAACATTCTCATCAGTACGAGTCAAGGGAATGGCCCCCTGACCTCTGATGTCCATATAAAGCACACGACGCGCATAAATACCCTCTTTAACTTCTATTCTGACGGACTGAATATCCTTTATAAAGAATTGGAGGAAGATGCGGCGATTTTTTCCAGGAAATCCCCAACGAAAAATACACACTATTCCTTCTTTTCTATCAAATCGATCATAACCACCCCCTACATTCAACGAAAGTGTGCACCACAAATAGGAGCTAATAAAGAGACCCGCGATCCCATAGAAAGACATCACGATCCCCTGTGGAAAAAAAAGGATTTGCTGAGACGGAAATAAAGATATCAAGTTTCTACCAAGATAACTGGAAGTTCCAACCAATAAGAATCCCAATGACCCTAAAAAAAGGATAAGGGCCCAGCATAAATTACTTGTTTTTCTCGACCCCGTTATAGGTTCTATCCATATATGCTCTGATCGACAACTCATACTTGATCCGGTTTCGTTTTATTGGAATTAAGAAAATACCCCAGACTTTATTTTTTTTGTTTCCGAAGTAACTCTCATCAACTAGTACTAGGTTGCTGTCAACTTTTAAGAGGAATTCGTGAAATTGGTTCGATTTAAAATAATAACATACCCTTCGTATGATCCCATCGATATACATACGCCAACTTTACATTTCAGCCATCCGTCGATGCTGATATATTTTCAAATCGAAATAAAATCGATAGAATTCCTTGACTTAATATATCATCTTTTTACAGGTATAAGCATAAAAGCCTCTCCTTTATGGTCGGCGGAATGTTATACCATATTTCAAAAAATGGTTATCTGCGTTATGATAGTTATGATACAAGTCTATGTTTTGAAAAAAATGAATGAGAGTTGGGCCCATCAGATCTAAACAGTCTTATTGTTTTGAACATGAAGAGATAAAGAAGCCATTGCCATTGCCGGGAGTACTAGGCCTACTAAAGGCACCAACACAGAAGGAAAGTCGAAAGTTATCATAGAATGGATACCTCGATTTATTATTTGTACCTATTATTCTTATTTAGAAATTATTTATATTTATAAAGAGATCTTATAATGATTATAATTAAGAATTATAATTATTATTAATTAATAATTGAATTAATTAATATTTATGAAATTCGAATTTAAATGAAATTAGTATAGGTCTCAGTATATATATCTAAGTGAGTATATAATGGACTTATTCATCTTTCTATATGGTAAAATTTCTATATGGTAAAAAAGATATATATGATAATCGCCTTGATTATTAATTATTATATATTTTTTTCTTCGTCTTTTGCTCTTGTTTTCTAAATCTTATGATGTTAACAAAGAAACCCCGTTCATCTTATTTTTACTTGGCTTCCGATAAACTAACTACTTGTTTTCTACAAATAAAATAGTTAATGCCCTTTAATTGATAATTGAATTTTGATTCAAAGGAAAGAAAGCGTGAAGCTGAAATAACTCACTCAGAACGCTTTTTAAAAGATTACGTGGTACGATTAGATCAAATAAGCCCTTCTGGAATAAATATTCAGCCGCTTGTGAACCTTCAGGTACTGTTTTATTTAATGTTTGTTCAATTACTCTTTTACCCGCAAATGCAATGTATGCATTGGGTTCAGCAATAATGATATCCCCCAACATACCAAAACTGGCAGTCACCCCACCTGTAGTAGGAGATGTAAGGATTGGTACATAAAATAACTTTTTATTTGATTGATAATCATATAAAGCAGAAGATATTTTAGCCATTTGCATCAAGCTCAAACTTCCTTCTTGCATACGTGCCCCCCCTGATGCACACACTATAATAAGAGGTAGAAATTTTTGAGTAGCGTGCTCAATCAAACGGGTGATTTTCTCCCCGACCACGGATCCCATACTACCTCCCATAAACTGAAAATCCATAACCGCGATTGCTACGGGAATATTATTTAGTTGGCCTATGCCTGTTTGAACGGCCTCGGTTAATCCTGTCTTTCTTTGATAAGAATCGATACGATCTTTATAAGGCTCCTCCTCCGAATGAAATTCAATCGGATCCAGAGAAACCATGTCTTCATCCATAGGATCCCAAGTACCCGGATCGAGCAAAAGTTCGATTCTATCTGAACTACTCATTTTCAAATGATATCCGCATTGTTCACAAAGATTCATTTTTGATTTAAAAAATTTCTTATAATTTAATCCATAACAATTTTCACATTGAACCCACAAATGCCTGTATTTTTGAGTTACATCCAGATCATTAGAACTTTCTCTTATAGTTAAATCGCTGCCATTCGTGCTGGTTCTTATACTGGAACCCTCAATCTCACCACAAATGGAACTATAAATGTAACTGTTACTGTAATTGTCACTACCACTTACAATGTCAGTATCAACAAAGATTTGATACTGAAGATAATTGTCAATGCAACTATTAATGTAATTATTCCAACTATATTGAGTATCATACATGTAAGGATCATAGTGGAAATCGTCACTGTTAGATCCATTATTTAGATAACTAGAAAAAGAACTTTCTAGTTCACTCTGAAAAGAATGACCATTGTCAATCTCGAAAATATGATTTTCAATATCAAAATATATGGAATAACTGTTCCCATTATTATCCCTAACTAAAAAAGTTTCATCAGAGATGAAATTCCGAATGTCCTTAACGCTCAATAAATTACTGTAATTAGAATTGTCATGACCGCCCCAACTATAAATATTTTTCTTCATCTGATTTCGATTAGAATCTTCACTTTCGCTGGTAGTTTCAATAGGACCAAGACTACCAGTTGAGTTACTTAACCCGCATCCGCGTTCGAATTCTTTCTTAAACAGTATCGAATTGAACCACCGTCTTTCCATAGAGTTTTCTTACCCCTTAATTTGTATGAAAATACAATAGATGAATAGTCATTCGATGAAAAATCTTTTATTTGAATCTCTTTTTCTGTCAAAATAAACATATAAATCCAATCACCAGGATTATTAACTAATAAGGAGCGTTAGTATTCAAAAAGGGATTTTTTTTCTTTTGTGAGACTCCAGATTAGCGCTTCACTAGATATGAATTTGATGGAACCCTCTTTCCAATAAAAAATATCCAATTTGAAATAAATAATATCTAATTAGAAATATAATTGGGCTTTCTACTCTAACTATGTCGTGTCAAATTCGCATCAAAAAAAATAAATTTTTTTCTCTCCTATGAAAATTTTTTTTGTAAAATCTCGTCCAATAACTAAAAATAAGTAATAA